TTTAGTAGATCGAAAATTGATGCCCTTCAAAAATGTAGAAATCCAATGTCACATTCAGTCAAAATTTATGATACATGTATTGGATGTACTCAATGTGTTCGAGCCTGCCCTACAGATGTGTTAGAAATGATACCTTGGGACGGATGTAAAGCAAAACAAATTGCTTCGGCTCCAAGAACAGAGGATTGTGTCGGTTGTAAGAGGTGTGAATCCGCTTGTCCAACAGATTTCTTGAGTATTCGGGTTTATTTATGGCATGAAACAACTCGAAGCATGGGTCTAGCTTATTGATATCTCACTGAAAACTCTACTTGAATTCAGCTGATTTGTTTTACCGAGAAAACCCGAGCGCAAAAATTTTTTGCGCACCGGTTTTCTGGCCCAAATGTATTTTGCCTTTACTACGAATGATTTTCCTTGGTTAACAATAATTGTATTTTTACCAATAGCTGCGGGTTCTTTAATTTTTTTTCTTCCTCATAGAGGAAATAAGGTCAGTCGATGGTATACTATTTGTATATGTATTTTAGAGCTTCTTCTACTAACCTATGTATTCCGTTATCATTTCCAATCAGATGATCCATTAATCCAACTAGTTGAAGATTATAAATGGATTTATTTTTTCGATTTCCATTGGAAATTAGGAATAGATGGACTTTCTATAGGACTTATTTTATTAACTGGATTTTTCACTACTTTAGCTACATTAGCAGTCTGGCCTCTTACTCGGGATTCTCGACTATTCCATTTTTTGCTATTAGCAATGTATAGCGCGCAAATAGGGCCATTTTCTTCTCAGGACCTTTTGCTTTTTTTCATCCTGTGGGAGTTAGAATTAATTCCGATTTTTCTCCTTCTATCCATGTGGGGAGGAAAGAAACGGATGTACTCGGCAACTAAATTTATTTTATACACGGCAGGAGGTTCTGTTTTTCTATTAATGGGAGTGATGGGTCTTGGGTTATATGGTTTTAATGAACCCAGATTAGATTTTGAAACATCAATTAATCGACCGTATCCTGTGGCCTTGGAACTAATATTTTATATTGGATTTTTAATTTCATTTGCTGTCAAATCGCCGATTCTACCTTTACATACATGGTTACCCGATACCCACGGCGAAGCTCATTATAGTACTTGTATGCTTTTAGCTGGAATCTTATTAAAAATGGGAGCATATGGATTGATTCGGATTAATATGGAATTATTACCTCATGCTCATTCGATTTTTTCTCCCTGGTTGATCATAATAGGTACAATACAAATAATCTACGCAGCTTTAACTTCTTCCAGCCAACGTAATTTAAAAAAAAGAATAGCCTATTCTTCTGTATCGCATATGGGTTTGATACTTATAGGAATTGGTTCTATAACCGACGCAGGACTCAACGGAGCCATTTTACAAATCATTTCTCACGGATTTGTTGGGGCGGCCTTTTTTTTCTTGGCAGGAACAAGTTATGATAGAATACGTCTTGTTTATCTCGACGAAATGGGCGGCTTAGCTATCCCAATGCCAAAAATATTTACGATGTTTAGTAGCTTTTCTATGGGCTCCCTTGCATTACCAGGTATGAGTGGTTTTGTTGCCGAATTAATCGTATTGTGGGGACTGATTACCAGTCAAAAATATCTTTTCATGCCAAAAATTATCCTTACTTTTGTAATAGCAATTGGAATGATATTAACGCCTATTTATTCATTATCTATGTTACGCCAGATCTTCTATGGATCCAAGTTATTTAATGCCCCTACTTCTTATCTTTTTGATTTTGGACCGCGCGAGTTGTTTGTTTCAATAGCTATCTTTCTCCCCATAATAGGGATTGGAATCTACCCGGATTTTGTTCTTTCACTCTCAGTTGAGAAGGTTGAAGTTCTTTTATCTAGTTTTTTGTAGAGCTTTTTCCTAAAAAAAATGAGAGCATTTTTGAAAACTTGTTGTAGAATAGAAAAAAGAATGCTTTTTGTCTATTCTTTTAAATCAAAGTGAAAAAAAAAAAATGAATTTTAATTTTAATCGAATATGCGCGGTCTTTGTGAGAACCGCGCGAATCACTACACTATTGGGACTGGATTTGCGCAGTTCCTTATAAAGTTTTTTATAGAAAGCTCGCGTTAGTTTGTATTCCGAAGAAGCTTCCTTAGCTAGACGTTAATGTAAATGAACCATAACTATGTAGCCCTATTCCTAATAAATTAACTCCAAAATAGCAGATCCAAATAAAAAAAAAACCTAGAACCGCCACCAGTGCGGACTTTTCGCTCGGGAAATTCTTATTTGTTCGAATATGTAAATAAATAGCGAATATCATCCAAGTAGTAAAGGCCCAAATTTCTTTTGGATCCCAACTCCAATACGATCCCCATGCTTCATTCGCCCAGACTGCTCCTGAAATAATACCCGTAGTTAAAAAAAAAAATCCTAGACTAATCACACGATAACTCCAAAAATCCAACTGTTGGATTAACTGGCTCTTGTAATAATTCTTCCCAGAAAAAAAAGAAGTATTTCTTAAAATAGTACTTCTCTCGTAGGTATATTGGATTTCGTTAAATGAAAATGATTTTAAAAACGGATTCCTGTTCTTTCGAAATGTAAAGACGAGAAGTGCAGCGGATAATAATGATCCACACAGAAGAGCGGCATAGCTCAATATCATCATACTTACGTGCATTAGTAACCACTCAGATTGGAGCGCAGGGACTAATATTTCAGGTTTCTGTATTTCACTTAAAAGACTTGAAGTAGCAAAGCCTTGGGTTAAAAGAGTACTCGAGGCGGTTATTTCCCTTAGATTTTTCTTTTTTTTGAAATAGGCGACTATATTAATAAGGGCGAAACTCCATGAAAGAAAGATTAATGATTCGTATAAATCACTTAGTGGAAAATGACCGGAATAAATCCAACGAGTCACTAATAATCCTGTTAAACACAAAAAGGTTGGTATCATGCCCTTTTCTGATAACTCATATGGTTTAAGGAGTTCAGTGACCAATCGGTTGCTCAAGCAAATTGAAATGACAATTGAAACAATTGAAAAGGAAATATGATTTAATATATGCTCTAAGGTTGAAAATATCATAAAAAAACAAGGAATCCCTTAATTTAAGAAAAAAATTAAAATTGGGAAGGGAATTCATTTTTCATTATAAGATCTATTGTCTGGTGTTTCGAAGACGGCATGCCGCTACTCGGACTCGAACCGAGATGCTCTAGCACTGCTTCCTAAGAGCAGCGTGTCTACCGATTTCACCATAGCGGCTTTTCAAACCCATAATAGGTTATTTCTATTGAATCGTCAAGATGGACAGTGTCACTTCACAGAAAAAATTTTGAAATACTAATTAAAATTCCTAACAATTAGTTCCCATTGAACTGATGTCAGAAATTGAAAATAACAAAATGTATTTTCTCGCGGAACAGAAAAGAAACCCTTTTTGGATTTTTCCAAAGTAAGACATTGTTTGTATAGAAGATTCTGAAAGTTTTCGTCTTTTATTGGTTGGGCTGAACTCAAAAATATCTGAGAACTCTATAGTCAGTCCGAGAAAGACGAAGTCAGAAAGTTATCCACGTTGACAAAATTGAATTGATGAGTTTCTGTCGTTAATTTGAACTAACAATCTTATTTCTGCTCTTCTATCGATATTCTTGAGATCTTAAAAAGAAAAATAGTATTAGCATTTGAATTAGAACAAAAAGGTCGATGGGGAAAATAAGACTCCCCACCAACAAAATGAAAAATAGAGTCCTAAAAAGGGTAAAATCTTGTTTTTCTTATTGTCTTTTTCTTAGAATTTGCGAAATTTTCAAATTCTTAATGTTCGATTTTTCCATATAAACATCATAAAACGGAGTCTATTTCATCTTGATTAGTTCAAACTAATAGAGCGTTGGAATTTAGACTTTGATAGTAAGACTGAAATGATCCAATTTTCGTATCAAATCTATTCCGATTCGGACAACATTTTAGGATTTATTTGCTTGTTGCATAAAAAAACTTTTTGATTTACCGGTAGAAAGAGATTTTCCTAATGACAACCCTTTTAAGGCCGATAAATATCCCTTCCTTTTCCAAATATTTTGACGAATCCGCTTTTTTGATCTAGAAGTGCGTTTTTTTGGAACTGCCATTTCAAAATGAAGAGGTTACTCATTGTTATAGTTGGATGTGAAAAACATCTATTGTTCAAACGACTCTTTAGTTACTATGCATTATCTAGTTATTCTTTTAGTCCTTATCATCACAACTCACAACTAAATCTAAATATATGAACCTTGTATACAAGAGGCCTACAAATTTTTTTGTTCAAAAAGGTTTTTTAGACTCTAAAGGACTTCGAAGAACAAATAAGTTGTATGGATTAGTAGGACTTTTATTTTTCGTTTTTTCTCAAATCTTTCTATAATCAGCGATGATATATAAATCTAATTCGTGAAAAAAAAAAGAATCTAAAAGATCTATTTCCAGTGTTTTTTGTCATTGGCCACTGCATTTCCATGTAAAAAATCGAAGGAAGGATTTCAAAAGACAACTTTTTTCTAATACCAAATTTTCTCTTTCGTCGAGTAACTAGTCCAACGAATCTATCGAAAAATTTAGAAAATCGAATGAGATTAGTAATTTATTTGTTCTGTTACCGGATACATCTTTTTATCCTTTGTTACTAAAGAAAATTTTCTCAAAAACTAAAAAATCAAGTTTCAAATAAACCCTTAAGTTTTATATATAGACTCAGAGATTCTAACCGTTTTTAATAACAAAAATGTTTTTTTATAAAGACAAAAAGAATCATAATCAATCTCATAAGGAATTAGTTAATAAGAAAAAAGAAACTAATTAAAATGAACCTAACTAAAAAAATGCCGAGTTATTAAGCCGATGACATTAGTAAATTCCACGATTTATCTCAGAATAAAGTACTTTGTGAGTGTAATTCCTGATGCTTGCTCTAGAAAAAATCATTGTTAGAAAAATTTCTATTTTTTTGATCTTTTCCTAAATTTGCCTCTTTTCAAACTAAAAATATATTTAAAATAACGAAGTCTTTTTTTTTACAGAACGTGGTCATATTATTTGACCACGTCTAACTTCTTGAGTTGAATCTTTGAACTATTTTTAAAAACTCAGATCCAGAATAAGTACGAGTATCAAATGCTAAATTTTTATTTACGTTAATTTTTTAAAGTTAGTGTATATTTTTATTTTTTTATTGATCCCTTTTGATTTGAAAGGGGTGGGTTCCAGTTAATCAGAAGCAATTAAGTCAAACTAAAAAACTTTTATGGAACAAACATTTCAATATGCATGGATACTACCTTTCCTTCCCCTTTCAGTTCCTATCTTAATCAGCGCAGGACTTCTTCTTTTTCCGTCGGCAACAAAAAGTCTTCGTCGTATGTGGGCTTTTCAAAGTGTTTTAGTATTAAGTATAGTCATGATTTTATCAATCAATTTATCGATTCAGCAACTAAATAGTCGTGCGACCTATCAATATGTTTGGGCTTGGATTCTCAATAATGATTTTTCTTTAGAATTTGGCTACTTAATCGATCCGCTTACTTCTATTATGTCAATATTAATCACTACTGTTGGAATTTTGGTTGTTATTTATAGTGATAATTATATGTTTCATGACTGTGGATATTTAAGATTTTTTGCTTATATGAGTTTTTTCAGTACTGCCATGTTGGGATTAGTTACTAGTTCCAATTTGATCCAAATTTATATTTTTTGGGAATTAGTAGGGATGTGTTCATATCTATTAATAGGATTTTGGTTCACACGTCCTGTTGCAGCAAATGCTTGTCAAAAAGCGTTTGTAACTAATCGTGTTGGGGATTTTGGTTTATTATTGGGAATTTTGGGTTTTTATTGGATAACAGGGAGTTTTGACTTTCGGGATTTATTTCAAATATTTAATAACTTGATTTTTCATAATGAGTTAAATTTTTTATTTGTTACGTGGTGCGCTGTTTTATTGTTTTCTGGTGCCGTTTCGAAATCTGCACAATTCCCCCTTCATGTATGGTTACCAGATGCGATGGAAGGGCCGACTCCTATTTCGGCTCTTATCCATGCCGCTACTATGGTAGCCGCGGGAATTTTCCTTGTAGCTCGACTTTTACCTCTTTTCATTATTATCCCTCATATAATGAATTTCATCTCTTTAATAGGGATAATAACACTATTTTTTGGAGCTACTTTAGCTCTTTCTCAAAAAGACATTAAGAGAGGTTTAGCCTATTCCACCATGTCTCAATTGGGTTATATGATGTTAGCTCTAGGTATGGGGTCTTCTCGAAGTGCTTTATTTCATTTGATTACTCATGCTTATTCAAAAGCATTATTGTTTTTGGGAGCGGGTTCTGTTATTCATTCAATGCAAACTATTGTTGGTTATTCTCCGACTAAAAGTCAAAATATGGTTTTGATGGGAGGTTTCAAAAAACATGTACCAATTACCAAAAGTGCTTTTTTATTAGGCACACTTTCCCTTTGTGGTATTCCACCTCTTGCTTGTTTTTGGTCCAAAGATGAAATTCTTAATGATAGTTGGTTATATTCAGAAATTTTTGCCATAATAGCTTGGTCTACGGCGGGATTAACCGCATTTTATATGTTTCGGATCTATTTACTTACTTTTGAAGGACATTTCAATGCTCATTTTCAAAATTTCAGTGGAGAAAAAACGACTTCCCTCTTTTCAATATCTCTCTGGGGTAAAGAAGGTTTGAAAGAAAATAACAAAAACTTTCATTTGTTAACTTTATTAATAATCAAGAAAAGTGCTTCTTTTTTTTCACAGAAGATAGATCGAATTGATCAAAATGCAAGAACTCGAAGCCACCCTTTTCTGATTCTTTCACGTTTTAACAAGAAGAAAACTTTTGCATATCCTTCTGAATCGGATAACACTATATTATTTCCTATCCTTATATTAGTCTTTTTTACTTTCTTTGTTGGATTCATCGGAATTCCTTTTAATGGCGTCGATTTGGATATTTTATCCAAATGGTTAAACCCCTCTATAAATTTGTTACATCAAAATTCGAATAATTTAATGTATTGGTTGGAATTTACGAAAGATGCAGTATTCTCAGTCAATCTAGCCTATCTTGGAATAAGTATAGCATTTTTTTTATATAAGCCTACGTATTCCCCTTTTTCAAATTTTGATTTCGTGAATTCATTAATTAAAACAAAGCTTAAGAGACTTTTTTCTGACAAGATAAAAAATGGGCTCTATGCTTGGTCATATAATCGTGGTTATATAGACGCTTTTTATGCAACATACTTAATAGGGATGATGCGAAGAGTCTCTGAATTCACTCATTTTTTTGAGAGACAAGTAGTTGATGGAATTACGAATGGAGTTGGTCTTTTGAGTTTTTTTGTAGGAGAGACGATCAAATCTATGGGTGGCGGGCGCATTTCTTCGTATCTTTTCTTGTATTCTTCTTCCGTCTCAATGTTTTTATTAATTGCCTATTTC